ATTTTTTTATGTAGTGAGTAATAGGCTCTGGTTGTTCGCTGTTCAAGAATTCTTGTTTAGGCCATTCATACCATCCATACATAGTGTTTTGATCTAAGATTTCAATTCTTCCATGTTTCAGCAGTAGCATAATAGTGTTCCGTGGAGCTAAGGTCCGAACTATGGAAAAAACAAGTATTTCCACGACTCTACCGCCCGCCCAGTCAATTCTGTTCCACTTAATCCCTCTTTCATGGCCACATATCTTTACTTTACGGCTAAGGAATGGGAAATCTTTCTCCTCTTACATGAATCCAATTTTCAGTTCATCCGGGAAAATCCATCTTTTTCTAAACAATGTCTTTGTCATTTGATCCAACAGCCTTCCGTTAGATAGGAACAGATTTGATAAGTACTGATAACTCGCGGATTGAATATTAGAACGGAAAGATCTATTATATAATGAACTAATGGTTCTAAGCCGTCGCCGTCTCTGGCGATTAAGAAAAAATTCGAAGTACTTTTCTTTCGGTTTCTTGCTAAACCCGCGTTTAGATAGAGTCTCCCTTTGGGAAGTCAGAAGAAGCCCCGTTGACATCTCTTCATCTGCAAAGAATTCTCGATGTGAAAACAGAAAGACAGAGAGCTCATCGTTGAATATGTAAAAGAGTGGATCTCCAGGGTCCCAAATGAATTGGCCTTTTCGAAAAAAGACTTGTTCTTGGGAAGATCTATCTCGTCCCGGGTACTCCATGGTTTCACTCTGCAAGAACTCCCAATCATTCTCTTGAAGCTCATCCTCTTCATCATATCCATCATCCCCTTCACCATAAAATGCATACTCAAAATATTCATCATTAACTTCATCAGAAATGATCGGCTTGCCCCGAAATGACCTGGCCCAATAGGGAAATTCCAATTCATTGGGCCTTTCGATCCAATCAAATAGAAAGCCCCAAGATTGCCATATTCTAGGAGCCCAAACTATGTGATCGACTGCATCCTCCGCTAACTGTTGCGGGTCGGTGCCTTCTGCCCATTCTTTAAACTCCGATTCATAGAGAAATCTACGATCAAAGATAGAACGAGATCCATTTTCCATCATCTCTAAGGGATTCCTTGGTTCGGGCCGAAGAAGCGAGGATCCCACCAAAGCGCCTTCTACTACTTCTAATAGGCCATCAACTAGATCAGAATCCGTCTCAACGAGTCTATAAGAAGTGATCCAATTTTTTTCATCGGGTCCGGGTAGAGACCAAAGATCTTGAGCGATCGATCCGGCAGAACAACTCAAAAGATAAAGAAGTATCGTTAATTTCTTCATGTTCGTTCCAAGTTCGAAGAACCATTTGTACAAATAAGGATCCCCTTCGTAACATGATTGCTTCTTCATATAGATAGATATAGGATCTATAAGGCAGCAATTATTTATAAGTACATTTTGTGCAACAGCCCTTCCTATCTGATAGAAAAGGATCCCATGATCCGGAACCGGTCTTACATGGGCTCGCAACTCCCAAGTTTGTCTATGAAGAGCGAATCTAATTGTATTAGTGTCTATAATTGATTTCTTCTGTGTAATACTAATCGATAGGGCCTCATTGGTAATTGCTACAAGATCTCGTGCATTGTAACCCATGGCTATGGACCCGAATCCATTAGTATGGAACATTTTCTTTTCCAAGTGAAATCCCCTAGTATATGAAAGGGTGAAAACGTGCTTTCGTTGTTGTGGAATAAGAAGCCTTCGTATCTTAATGCATGTATTTAATTTATTCGGAGCTATTAGAGCGGGATCCACTTTTTGGGGAATATGAGTCGAAGCAATAACAAGAATATCTCTAGTGGACCGTCTTTCACAATCCCCGGAGAGATAGTTCAATAATAAACCGAGGGACTCCGACTCATCCACATACAGATCATGAATGTTTGGAATCCATACTATGCAAGGAGACATTGTTCTTGCCAATTCGAATTGCAAGTTGATAGAAGCTAGGTCTATTTCCAACTCGATGATATACCTAAGCATCTCATCATCCACCGTATACTCCTCCCTCAGCTCCGGGTCCGAGTCCAAGTTCGAATAAATAGAGTCGCGATCATCAATACCATCAATATCCACATCTTTAAGCGCACCCATATAGTCCTTAGCAGGATCGCTATCATCATCAATACCATCAATATCCACAGCATCAAGCGCACCCATATAGTCCTCCGGATCGAGATCATCAATAACTATTTTCAAATCCAGCTTGTTCAGAAATACCGTAATGAAAGGAAGATAGGAGTTTGTCGCTAGGGATTTGACCAAATAGGATCGTCCAGTTCCTATAGGACCTATCACTAAAATACCCCTAGAGGGGGATAGGGCTAGGCGGAACGAAAAGGTTTTTTGTTTTCCATGAGATGGGAAATGAAAACTATTAGCCCCACACGAGGTTTGTGAATAAGTGATTGTCTGATAATGAGCAAGGAATATCCGTCTTTCTGCTAAACAGGATGTATTGAACTCATAATTCAT